TACACATTATTATTACTCTTGCTCCCATCGGGATAAATTTGACCCCTCCCCCTGTTCCCGCCTACATATATAGGATATTTTAAGAAGTGAACTTCTCTCTCAGTAGCAGGATTGGGGGAAAGGATAGGAAAGGTGATTTCACTATATTTCTGACCGGGAACAGGGCCTACCACAAGAATATTTTTTTTTGTGGGACGATAGCTTTGAAAAGAGAGATTACCTAGCTTTTCTTTAATCCCGATCGAAATACGATCGGGGGGGGCCAATTCAAAGCCCTCCGGTAAAATAAGAACAGCACCCACATTCAAAGCCCCCTTTTTACCATTGGCAAGAACTTGTTTAACTTGCATATCATAAGGAATTCGAACAACTGCTTCAAATACAGTATCGGGAAGTACCGTTTGTGGAACTTCAATATCCACGGGCTTATTAGCCAAATGGCAATTGGCACATACAATACGACCAGTTGCTTCTCGCGGATTTTCATATCCCTGCTGTGCAAAAATGGGATATGCATTTGAAATGGGTGCTCGAGTTATTATATATATCATGAGCGATACGGAAATGCATCGAGTAATCTCTTCCTTTATCCAAGAAAAGGCATTTCTAGTTTGCATGGTCCAATCATTGATCCTGAAAATTTCTACAATAAAATTTGGTAGGTCACTGGCATAGTTCCCTATCCATGATTCTGCTATTTACGGAAAAAATTTTCCTGGAATATGGGAAGAATCCCTTGCTTGGGTGATGGCTAGAAAGAAAAAGATTTGAATGTTGTTTAGCTTTTGTTTTGTACAAAATCCAAATAACAAACTTTCAAATTGGATCAGTGGATATTTTTTTTTTTTCAGTCATTCATTGAATGATAAATCACTACAAGTGACGGAGATACGCGATTTAAATAACGGAAAATCCAATATTTGAAAATTGTATCTAAAATGACTGGAAAGGTGGAAACAAGACCGGATATAATTTGATCATTCTGAGCAAATCCAAAATCTTTATAGACAGAACCAATCATTAGTTCCCAACCATGGGTCGAATGGAATCCTATACATAAATCGGTTAATAAAAGAATAGAAAAAGCTTTTATTGTGTCACTTAAGTTATATAAGAATTCTTGAACCCGCGAGTTAAGAATAAGAAGTTCTTGATTACCTAAACTGGAATAACCACTTAGAATAACGAAAGAGAGTATGTTTGTCGAGAAGTGCAAAATCGCATGGATACGATCCTCGTTGTGCGTCTTGATCAATTGGATGGTTTCTTTGTAGATTTCGGTACGAAGATTTTGTAGACATGTTTCCGGGTATTCCTTTAGCATTTCATCCAAGAGGAATAGTTCCTTGAATTCTATGAATTTTTTTAAAATATTCTTTTCTTGAATGATACTCACGAAAATTTCGGATTGCCTAGTATTACACCAATTTGTAACCCAAGATTCCAGACTTTTCTTAAATGTGAAAGAGATGGACCAGGGCAAAAAGACTATAGGTGTAAGATATAGAAAGGGGATGAATGCTTTCTTTTTTGCCATTTTTCGTCTTTATTTTCAGTTCACATTTATTTTTTTCAAAGTACTTCAATTGGTACACGTAAGAAATAGGCCAATTCTGCAGCTTTTTGTTCAATTTCTCGTGAAGTATAATTCTCGTCAATACGAGTCAAGGGAATGGCCCCCTGTCCTATGATTTCCATATAAAGGATACGACGAGTATAAATACCCTCTTTAACTTCTATTCTGATGGACTGAATATCTTTCATAAGGAATCGGAGAAAAATACGACGATTTTTTCCAGGAAATCCCCAACGAAAAATACACACTATTCCCGCTTTTTTATCGAATCGATCATAACCACTACCCACATTCCACCAAATTGTACACCACAAATAAGAACTAATAAAGAGACCCGCGATTCCATAGAAGGACATCACAATTCCTTGTGGAAAAAAAAGAATTTGCTGAGACGGAAATAAAGATAACAAATTCCTACCAAGATAACTGGAAGTTCCAACCAATAAGAACCCTAATGAACCTAAAAAAAGGATAAAGGCCCAGCAGAAATTACTTGTTTTTCGAGACCCCGCTATTAGTTCTACCCATATACATTCTGATCGCCAACTCATATTAGATCCATTTCTGTTTTATTGGAATTGGGAGAATAAATAACCGAAGCAAATGAATTTTACGTTTCTTTTCTTTGTTTCCGAAATAACTCTTATCAACTAGTACTATTTTGATGGAAACCTTTAGGAGTAATTCATAGAATTGCTTCCAAAAATAAGATTTTTGCCGACTGTTTGTATCTAAAAAATCTTGTTCTTTTGAACATAAAGAAATAAAGAAGTCATTGCAATTGCCGGAAATACTAGGCCCACTAAAGGCACAAAAATGGAGGGTAAGTTTATCATGGGGTACCTCGATTTAATATTTTTACCTGTTATTTATGTTATATATATTTATAACAGTTTCCTATTTTTTTTTTTATTGTTATAAAGATAGTCTTTAATCACTAGAATTCAAATATACTTAGTATGACTCAATGGATAACCTTTTTCGATAAGTATATTTGATAAATTATACTAAGTATAGCTAAGTGAATATATATATTATTAAGATTTATGGACTGAATATATATATAGAATATATATTCAGTCTATATATAGAGTATAAATGAGTATATTAAGTAGAAAATAGAATAATAATAAATAAGAAAAAAAAATATTTTAGGCCCTGCTAGATTTTTCATTTTGAGTCAAAGGCAAAAAAGCATGGAGCTGAAATAACTCACTTAAAACCCCTTTTAAAGGATTACGCGGTACGATTGAATCAAATAAGCCTTTATGGAATAAATATTCAGCTGCTTGTGAACCTTCAGGTACTGTCTTATTCAACGTTTGTTCAATTACTCTTTTACCCGCAAATGCAATGTAAGCATTGGGTTCGGCAATAATGATATCCCCCAACATGCCAAAACTAGCTGTCACCCCACCAGTAGTAGGATATGTAAGGATGGATACATAAAATAACTTTTTATTTTTTTGATAATCATATAAAGCAGCAGATATTTTAGCCATTTGCATCAAGCTCAGACTTCCTTCTTGCATACGTGCTCCTCCGGACGCACATACTAGAATAAGAGGTAAAAGTTGATTGGCAGCATATTCGACCAAACGGGTGATTTTCTCACCTACTACAGATCCCATACTACCCCCCATAAACTGAAAATCCATGATCCCAATTGCTACTGGAATACCATTTAGTTGACCTGTGCCTGTTTGAACAGCCTCGGTTAATCCTGTCTTTCTTTGATAAGAATCCATACGATCTTTATAAGGTTCCTCTTCCGAATGGAATTCAATGGGATCCATAGAGACCATATTTTCATCCATAGGATTCCAAGTACCTTGATCAATCGAAAGTTCGATTCTATCTGAACTGCTCATTTTCAAATGATATCCACAGTGTTCACAAATATTCATTTTTGATTTTACAAATTTCTTATAATTTAATCCATAACAATTTTCGCATTCAATCCATAAATGCTTGTATTTTTGAGTTTCATCGAGATCATTAGAATTCTCTCTTCTAGTTATATAATTATCATTTAACTCATTCGTGATAGTTATTATACTAGAACTCTCGCTTTCACTACTGTTTATGTCCGTACCGCTAATATAATTATAAAAGTAACTTTCATTGTATTTATCACTCTCACCTAAAATGTGACTACCAATACATATTTGAGAACGAAGATAACTCTCAATGCAACTATGAATGTCATTATTCCAACTAGATTTAGTATCATACACGTAGTGATCATCATGTCTCTTAGAGACATTATTCAGATAGCTAGAATTTTTATAACTATAAAAAAAAATTTCTGGTTCACTCAGAAAAGAATAATCGTTGTCAATCTCCAAAATTTGATTTTCAATATCAAAATATATGGAATAAATGTTCCTCTTGCTATAGTTATCCCTAACTAAAAGAATTTTATCAGATAGAAAATTCCGAATGTTCCTGACACCGACTAAATAATCAACATTACTGTAACTAGAATTGTCACTATCATTCCAGCTAGGAAAGTTTTTTTCCATATCAATAAAAATTGGGTCTTCACTTACACTGCTATTTTCAATAGGACCGAAATTATCCATTGATTTACTTAGCCCACACCCGTATTCTAACTGCCTATTAAACAACATAGAATTGAACCACCATTTTTCCATAGAGTTTTTTTCGCTATTAACATAAATATACAATAGATGAATAGTCATTCAATGAAAACTAAACTCATTAAACATGAAAATAGAATAATAAAAATATTATATCTCATTTATTTACTATCAAAAAAGTAGATAAATCCAATCACTAGGATTGGTAACTGATAACAATAATAACGAACGAGCGAGTGGATATAAAAAAAAAATGATTCTTTTTCGCGAGAACCTGGAGTATTATTTAACTATATATGAAACTATATGTGCTGGAATTCTTTTTAAATTCGAAGACGTTTTTCTATAAAAAGGGAAAAATCATCGAATTGGGGGTAATGGAGTAATAGTTATAGACCCAATTACTTCATTTAGTCAGTATTCATTTGCCTTTTCCTATATCTTCTATCTCCATCCATTTTTTTTCATTCTAATAGAATGGTTATTCTAATGGAATTGTTGAGACAATTTGAAAATGGTCTTTACTTGTTCCAGGATCTTTTAGCTTTTCCTTGAATCATTAGGTTTAGACATTACTTCGGGGATCTTTAATCGTTTCAAAAAATAGCAGCAACGTCGCACGTTGCTTTTTACCACATCGTTTCAAACGAAGTTTTACCATAACATTCCTTTAGTTTTGATCCGGTATGTAATTGATTCAATTATGTGAAATCGTGAATAGTCATTGATTCGATCGATATATACTAATCTATCCTTTTTATCTCCAGATTTGCCTTCTTTATTATATGAATGGACAATTAAAAAATGTAAAGTAAAGAAGTAAAAAAAAAAATCAAATTTACTCGATTCGATATTGTATAAAAAAATTTGATATTCGATTTGATGGTTTATTTTGATTTTCTAGTTTATTTTCTTTTTTTTTTTTATATAGAAAAAATGAATTTATTTGTTCAATTCAAAATTCCAATCCAAATTCCAATATATATAGAAGAGAAATATATATATATCCATAGTGATTACAAAAAAAAGAAAATAATAAGAATATTATTCTTATCGAGTTTGAAGGTGTGGATTCAAACTCGATTCGATTTAGATTAGAGACGAATGATTAAAAAGGGGGTTATTTTTATCATGAGATACAATTTCTATCTAAAATAGGATACACATCATGAATGGATATGCTCTGGGACGGAAGGATTCGAACCTCCGAATAGCGGGACCAAAACCCGTTGCCTTACCGCTTGGCCACGCCCCATGTTTGATTCGACATTCATAAACACTATTATGGGTATTGGTTCTTCGTCAATTCCACCTCAAAAAATCCATAGAAAAAATTGTTGCTAGGAGTCTGATATGCGTGGATTATAGAAGAAAACTTAAATTATTGCTCATTACATAGAATTCATATAAGATATTGTATGAAAGTATCATTTCTTCTTTTTTTTTTTTCAGACTGGAAAGATTTTGAACTAGATAAGTTCAAATCAAATAAGGATTTTTGGGGTCTGATTGTATTTAATTCTTTTTAGTTTTCCTAATTTATTTATTAATTAGTATATCTATTAATACTAATTTTTTTGAGTATTCTATTAATTTATATATATTTAATTTTTTTAGTAGAATATTTTTATTGAATTCTAATAATATTTAGATATTAGAATTCAATATTTTTTTTCTAATAATATATATATATATTATATATATTATTATATAAATTATATAAACTATTTATATAAACTATACATATATATATACAATATATATATACAACACAACAAAGATTGTAAAAAAACAATTTTTTAAAGAACAAAAGGTTTGTTATGCTTAATATCTTTAGTTTGGTCTGTATTTGTATTCACTCTGCCCTTTATTCAAGTAGTTTTTTCCTAGCGAAATTACCTGAAGCCTACGCCTTTTTGAATCCAATTGTAGATATTATGCCAGTAATACCTCTACTCTTTTTTCTTTTAGCTTTTGTTTGGCAAGCTGCTGTAAGTTTTCGATGAGATCTTGAATTTCAATAAATGTCCTAAAAAAATTCGGAATTTATTCGAAAACAAAAATTCGAACATTTTCATTTTTAATTAAAAAGATCAGATAAGTCTTACAGTATTTTTTGAAATTTCCTTGAAATCACTTCATTTCTTAGAAATTTTGTATCAAAAGAAACATAATGTGTTATATAAGAGAATCTATTCTCTTTCTATGTCGTTTTTTTTTGGAGATTTTGTAATGCTTACTCTAAAACTATTTGTTTACACGGTAGTGATCTTCTTTGTTTCTCTTTTCATCTTCGGATTCCTATCTAACGATCCAGGGCGTAATCCAGGACGTGAAGAATAAAAAAATATTTGTAGTTTTCTTTGCTTATGCTATATTTTGAAAAAATTTGAGGATTTTTTATCTTTTACATCTTTAACTGATAAATATAAAAATCAAACAAAGAAAACAAAGCTCCGTAAGTTCAAAAGAAAAAAATACCAAATAATGAACGGAAACGGAAAGAGAGGGATTCGAACCCTCGGTACAAAAATTCGTACAACGGATTAGCAATCCGACGCTTTAGTCCACTCAGCCATCTCTCCCCAATTAAAATATATCTATTATGTTATAATACATAAATAAAAAACAAAAAATAAAGTAGGACTTGAAAAAGACTTTATTTTTATTTCTATCTTATTTCTCTCTCTCTCTCTCTTTTTTTTTCTAGTTGTAATAGATTATATATATATTTTAATAGAATTATAGAACATTAAAATTACATATAAATATATTATTCACATTCTATATCATTTATATATTAGAAAATTGATATATATATCAATTTTCTATTTATTCCCATTCCATTTTTTGTATTGTAGTTTCTTTTGATACAGCCAGAGCCCGGCCAGTGCCTAGCTGGGCTCTGGGGCTGTTTCCATCAATCCTGGATCAAATTGATTTATTTGAATTTATTTTATTAAATTATTAAAAAAAAAAAAGAAATACTTCTGTTTATTTAAACATGATCAAACATAAAAAGACTTTTTTATTACTCTTTTTTTTTTTCAGTAACGTATATAAAAAAGATGAGATTCTCGCCCCTTTTATTAATAAAATTAGTTGATTAGGAAGGAGGTCGGTCCCCTTACGAACGAAACATGTCAAAACTCTAATTAGTATAAACATATGCTTCTATTTATTTTATTACGACTCATTCCCCGGTTCGACAAAAAGTCCATTTATATGCAATAATAGCATTGTAGCAGCGGGTATAGTTTAGTGGTAAAAGTGCGATTCGTTCTACGGACTCCTTAAAAGTTAAGGGATCCCTCGTTTGAT